CCCCATTCTACTCATCTTATCAGGCATTTGATTAATGGTGGAGTACATCTCCTCGTTACCCCCCAAGCCGAGCGTTCTTTCTAAAAGGGGCAACTGGTATTTTTTTTTCTCTTTTCCTTTCAATAGACTTCTCACAGTGCACGTAATCTATGTTAAAAGGTGGGACTAACCCTAGGCCTTGAAGATTATATGTTAATGTTGGAAAGATATTCCCTTTTTACATTTCATAACTGATATCAAGAGCATAAATCATGATTTTTACTCGAAATATTTCTATATGATATCCCCCTCGGGTTTTGCGCGTAAACCCCCCCTACCCCCCCAACACTCCTAACGTAGCTATTAATCCTGCAAACCCCCCGGAAACAGGAAGCTATCGATTGTGTTGTTGGGGCATATTTTTTTTGCCAAAAAAGTGTGTATATACACTATTGCAAATATGAAAAAGTTAACGTAGCTTAACTAAAGCATGACACTGAAGATGTTAAGATAACCCCTAGAAAGGTTCGTAAACACAAAGGCTTGGTCCTGACTTTACTATCAATTTTAACTAAATTTACACATGCAAGTATCCGCATTCCCGTGAAGATATCCTCAAGTTTTCTTTTGATAACAAGGAAATGATATCAGGCACAATATTAATTAGCCCACAACATCATGTTTAACCACACCCCCAAGGGAATTCAGCAGTGATAAACATTAAGCTATAAGCGAAAGCTTGACTTAGTTATAGTTATTAGAGCCGGTAAAACTCGTGCCAGCCACCGCGGTTATACGAGAGACTCAAGTTGATAATTATCGGCGTAAAGAGTGATTAAAGAAATTTAAAACTAAAGTGAAATGCTTCCAAAACTGTTATACGCGATTGGAAATAAGAAAAACAATTACGAAAGTAACTTTAATTATCTAGACTACACGAAAGCTGTGAAACAAACTGGGATTAGATACCCCATTATGCACAACCTTAAACTTTAATAAAATAATACATTTTATTCGCCAGGGTACTACGAGCATAAGCTTAAAACCTAAAGGACTTGGCGGTGCTTTAGACCCACCTAGAGGAGCCTGTTCTATAACCGATAACCCCCGTTAAACCTCACCTTTTCTTGTTTTCTTCCGCCTATATACCGCCGTCGTCAGCTTACCCTGTGAAGGTATTCTAGTAAGCAAAATTGATACAGTCCAAAACGTCAGGTCGAGGTGTAGCATATGAAAAGGAAAGAAATGGGCTACATTTCCTATTTTAGGATACTACGGAAATTGAAATGAAACACAAATTAAAGGAGGATTTAGCAGTAAGAAGGAATTAGAGAGTCCTACTGAAACTGGCCCTGAAGCGCGCACACACCGCCCGTCACTCTCCCTGTACCATACTAACTCATTTATAATAAAATTTAAAATTTAAGGGGAGGCAAGTCGTAACATGGTAAGTATACCGGAAGGTGTACTTGGCTAAACCAGAGTATAGCTAAATAGAAAAGCATCTCACTTACACCGAGAAGTTATCCGTGCAAATCAGATTACTCTGACGCTTAAAAGCTAGCTCCATTTCAAAATAACATAAAAATATTAATAATATTTAATACACTTAACAAACACACCAAACCATTCTTCCATCTTAGTATGGGTGATAAAAAAGATAATTTAAAGCTATAGAAAAAGTACCGCAAGGGAACGCTGAAAGAGAAATGAAACAATTCAGTAAAGCAATAAGAAGCAGAGACAAAAACTCGTACCTTTTGCATCATGTTTTAGCAAGACAAAATTAAGCAAAATGATTTCTAGTTTAAATCCCCGAAACTACGTGAGCTACTCCGGGATAACCTAAATATAGGGTGAACACGTCTCTGTGGCAAAAGAGTGTGAAAATCTCTGAGTAGAGGTGATAAATCTACCGAACCTAGTTATAGCTGGTTGCTTGAGAACTAAATACAAGTTTAGCCTTTTATTTTCTTAACTTAATATTAAGTATTTTTTCAAAAATTAAAGAATAATAAAGAGTTATTCATAAGAGGTTCAGCTCTTATGAAAAAGGATACAACCTTACTAAGGTGAATAAAGAACATATTTATATAAAGTTAATGTTTAAGTGGGCTTAAAAGCAGCCATCTCAAAAGAAAGCGTTAAAGCTCAAACACCAAAATACTTTTAATTTAGATTACTTAATCATACTTCCCTTAACTTATCAAGCTTTCCTATAATTTTATAGGAGGAATTATGCTAATATGAGTAATAAGAGGAAAAACCTCTCCTAACACTCCTGTAAATCGAAACGGAACAACCATCGAAAATTAATCGGTCCCAAACAAAGAGGGAAGTGAAGTACAAAATAAATCACTAGAAAATTATTCAAAAATTACCGTTAAACCTACACTGGTGTGTATAAAAGGAAAGATATAAAGATTGAGAAGGAACTCGGCAAATATACTTACAAGCCTCGCCTGTTTACCAAAAACATCGCTTCTTGACATTACAAAATAAGAAGTCCCGCCTGCCCTGTGACACAAGTTTAACGGCCGCGGTATTTTGACCGTGCGAAGGTAGCGCAATCACTTGTCTTTTAAATAGAGACCTGTATGAATGGCATAACGAGGGCTTAACTGTCTCCTTCATCTTATCAATGAAATTGATCTCCTCGTGCAGAAGCGGGGATTTAAACATAAGACGAGAAGACCCTATGGATCTTTAGTCGCAAGAACAGAACATGTCCATTCCATTAGTTAAATAACGAAAATTATTGAAACCTGTTCTAGTGCCTTTGGTTGGGGCGACCACGGAGTAAAAACTAACCTCCACGAGGAATGAAGAAATCTCTTCCTAATTAAGGCTGACAAGCCTAAAAATCAGAATTTCTGACCATACGATCCGGCAAAGCCGATCAACGAACCGAGTTACCCTAGGGATAACAGCGCAATCCTCTTTTAGAGTCCATATCGACAAGAGGGTTTACGACCTCGATGTTGGATCAGGACATCCTAATGGTGCAGCAGCTATTAAGGGTTCGTTTGTTCAACGATTAAAGTCCTACGTGATCTGAGTTCAGACCGGAGTAATCCAGGTCAGTTTCTATCTATGAAATGTTTTATTCCAGTACGAAAGGATCGAAGAAAAAAGGCCAATGATTCAATCAAGCCTTCCTCTTATCTAATGAAGTCAAATAAAATAGACAAAAGAACATAATATTAAAGGGGAGATAACCCTATTTACTTGTTTAGGTGGCAGAGCCAGGTTAATGCAAAAGATCTAAGACCTTTACACGGAGGTTCAAATCCTCCCCATAACTATGCTTTACAATATTTTATTATATATTATTAATCCTTTAATTGTTGCAATTTTCGTATTATTAGCAGTTGCTTTACTGACATTAGTAGAACGAAAAGTATTAAGTTATATACAAATACGTAAAGGTCCTAATATTGTAGGACCATATGGGCTTCTTCAACCAATTGCAGACGGATTAAAACTATTCACTAAAGAACCAGTACGACCATCCGCATCCTCCCCCTTATTATTTATTATTATACCAATAATTGCTATTGCTCTAGCCCTAACCTTATGAACTCCTATACCTCTCCCTTTTCCCATAGCTGATTTAAACTTAAGCATTTTATTTATCCTAGCTTTCTCTAGCCTAATAGTTTATTCTATCTTAGGATCAGGATGGGCTTCCAACTCTAAATATGCTCTCATCGGGGCCCTACGAGCTGTAGCACAGACAATTTCATACGAAGTAAGCCTAGGATTAATTATTCTCAATGTAATCATTTTCGCAGGTGGTTTTACACTTCAAATTTTTAATATAACTCAAGAAAGTATTTGATTAATTTTCCCAACTTGACCGTTAGCCGCAATATGATATGTATCCACATTAGCAGAGACTAACCGAACCCCTTTTGATTTAACAGAAGGAGAATCAGAATTAGTTTCAGGTTTCAACGTAGAATATGCAGGGGGGCCTTTCGCATTGTTTTTCTTAGCAGAGTATGCAAATATCATTTTAATAAATACACTATCCGCTGTTCTATTTTTAGGTACACCTATATATCAAATTAACACTAACTTCACCACAACAATTTTGATAATTAAAGCAACCCTATTATCAATAATTTTCTTATGGGTACGAGCCTCGTATCCTCGATTTCGCTATGATCAACTTATACACCTAGTTTGAAAAAACATTCTTCCACTCACTATAGCATTTGTATTATGACACCTAGCTATCCCAATCTCTTTTCTAGGTCTCCCACCCCAAACCTAAAGGAATTGTGCCTGAATAAAGGGTTACTTTGATAGAGTAAATAATAAGGGTTAAAATCCCTTCAATTCCTTAGAAAAAGAGGATTTGAACCTCTACTAAAGAGATCAAAACCCTTAGTACTTCCATTATACTATTTACTAGTAGAGTCAGCTAAATAAGCTTTTGGGCCCATACCCCAAACATGTTGGTTTAAATCCTTCCCTTACTAATGAGTCCTTATGTTTATATATTAATAATATTTGCCTTAGGCTTAGGAACAACAATTACCTTTATTAGTAATCATTGATTACTAGCCTGAATAGGTTTAGAAATCAACACATTAGCAATCATTCCTTTAATAACACAACAACATCACCCACGAGCTGTAGAAGCAACCACCAAATACTTTTTAATTCAAGCTACCGCAGCCGCAACACTACTATTTACAAGCACAACCAATGCCTGGTTCACTGGACAATGAGAAATCTCCCAACTTACTCATCCACTATCATTAAACATCATTACAATTGCTCTAGCACTTAAAGTAGGTTTAGCTCCCATACACTCATGATTACCAGATGTTATACAAGGATTAAATTTAAATACAGGACTTATCTTAGCCACCTGACAAAAACTAGCCCCTTTCTCACTACTATTTCAAATTAACAATAATCAATATCTTATAATCATTTTAGGTTTAACATCTATCCTTATAGGGGGATGGGGAGGACTTAATCAAACCCAATTACGAAAATTATTAGCCTACTCTTCTATTGCTCATTTAGGTTGAATAGTCTTAATTTTACAATTCTTTCCTACACTAACCTTAATAGCACTCATTGTATATATCATCATAACATTTTCAATTTTCAATATTTTTAAAATAAATAAAGCAACAAATATTAATTCCCTTTCAACCTCTTGAGTAAAAGCTCCTATTACATCAGCAGTTACACCTTTAATTTTACTCTCTTTGGGAGGACTTCCGCCTCTAACCGGATTTTTACCAAAATGAATAATCCTACAAGAACTCACCAAACAACATTTAAATCTCACAGCAACAGTAGCAGCTTTATCAGCTTTAATTAGCCTATACTTTTACCTTCGACTATCATATGCCATCACCCTAACAACAGCTCCAAACACATCAACGAATGTAATACCATGACGATTTGAAAACCAAAATATGAAAATACCAACCGCAATTTCAATTATTTTAACTATTTGTATACTTCCTTTATTACCCTCAATTTTAATAATTTAAGGATTTAGGTTAACAACAAACCAAAAGCCTTCAAAGCTTTAAATAAAAGTGAAAATCTTTTAATCTTTATAAGACTTACAGGACACTAACCCACATCTTCTGTATGCAAAACAGACACTTTAATTAAGCTAAAGCCTTACTAGACGAGTAGGCCTCGATCCTACAAATTCTTAGTTAACAGCTAAACGCCCAAACCAGAGAGCATCCGTCTACCTTTTCCCGCCTAGCAAGCAAAAATAGGCGGGAAAAGCCCAGGCAGGAACCAATCTGCTATTTATGATTTGCAATCATACGTGTTGACACCTCAAGGCTTGATAAGAAGAGGACTTAAACCTCTATTTATGGATCTACAGTCCACCACTATTTCAGCCATCTTACCTGTGGCAATTACTCGTTGATTCTTCTCAACTAATCACAAAGACATTGGCACCCTTTATCTAATCTTTGGTGCTTGAGCAGGGATAGTAGGCACGGCTTTAAGTCTTTTAATTCGGGCAGAATTAAGCCAACCCGGATCTCTTTTAGGGGATGACCAGATTTATAATGTTATTGTTACAGCACATGCTTTTGTAATAATTTTCTTTATAGTAATACCAATTATAATTGGAGGTTTCGGCAACTGACTAGTCCCCCTCATAATCGGAGCTCCTGATATAGCTTTTCCTCGAATAAATAATATAAGTTTTTGACTTTTACCCCCATCTTTTCTTTTATTATTAGCTTCTTCTGGTGTAGAAGCCGGAGCAGGCACTGGTTGAACTGTTTATCCCCCTTTAGCAGGTAATATAGCCCATGCTGGAGCATCTGTTGATCTAACAATTTTTTCATTACATTTAGCAGGTATTTCTTCGATCTTAGGAGCTATTAATTTTATTACTACAATTATTAATATGAAACCACCAGCTATTTCACAATATCAGACACCCTTATTTGTATGAGCCGTAATAATTACAGCTGTACTTTTATTATTATCTTTACCAGTTTTAGCTGCAGGCATTACAATACTACTTACAGATCGAAATCTAAATACAACTTTTTTCGACCCCGCAGGAGGTGGGGACCCAATTCTTTATCAACACTTATTTTGATTCTTTGGCCATCCAGAAGTATATATTCTAATTCTACCTGGTTTTGGTATAATTTCCCATATTGTAGCATATTATGCAGGAAAAAAAGAACCTTTTGGTTATATAGGTATAGTTTGAGCAATAATAGCTATCGGATTATTAGGTTTTATTGTTTGGGCCCATCATATATTTACAGTGGGTATAGATGTAGACACCCGAGCTTATTTTACATCAGCTACAATAATTATTGCAATTCCAACAGGTGTAAAAGTTTTTAGTTGATTGGCTACCCTCCACGGAGGTACAATTAAATGAGAAACACCACTCTTATGAGCATTAGGTTTTATTTTCCTATTTACAGTAGGAGGACTAACAGGAATTATTTTAGCTAATTCATCACTAGACATTGTACTTCATGATACTTATTATGTAGTTGCCCATTTCCATTACGTTTTATCAATAGGAGCAGTATTTGCAATTATTGCTGCATTTATCCACTGATTCCCATTATTTTCAGGTTACACTTTGCACGAAACATGGGCCAAAATCCACTTTGGAGTTATATTTTTAGGAGTAAATCTTACATTTTTCCCACAACATTTCCTAGGGTTAGCCGGAATACCTCGCCGTTATTCAGATTATCCTGATGCATACACTATTTGAAATACTGTATCTTCTATCGGCTCATTAATTTCACTAATCGCAGTTATTATATTTCTTTTCATAATCTGAGAAGCATTCTCAACTAAACGTGAAGTCCTATCAGTAGAACTAACACAAACAAATGTTGAATGACTTCATGGTTGTCCCCCACCCTACCACACCTTTGAAGAACCTGCATTTGTTCAAATTCAACAAACGTTTTAAACGAGAAAGGAAGGAATTGAACCCCCATAAATTGGTTTCAAGCCAAACACAAAACCACTCTGTCACTTTCTTTATTAAGACCCTAGTAAAATATTACTTTGCCTTGTCAAGGCAAAATTGTGGGTTAAAACCCCGCGAGTCTTAAACATGGCACACCCTTCCCAACTAGGTTTTCAAGATGCAGCTTCCCCTGTCATAGAAGAACTTCTTCATTTTCACGACCATACATTAATAATTGTTTTTTTAATTAGCACACTAGTACTTTATATCATTGTAGCTATGGTAACAACTAAACTTACAAATAAATTTATCCTTGATTCACAAGAGATCGAAATTATTTGAACCCTTCTTCCAGCCCTAATTCTCATTCTAATTGCTCTTCCATCACTACGTATTCTATACCTGATAGACGAAATTAATGATTCTCACTTAACAATTAAAACTATAGGCCATCAATGATATTGAAGCTATGAATATACAGATTACGAAACCTTATTATTTGATTCATATATAGTTCCCACCCAAGACCTTCTCCCTGGGCAATTCCGGCTTTTAGAAACAGATCATCACATAGTAATCCCTGTTGAATCACCTGTTCGACTTCTAGTATCTGCAGATGATGTTTTACACTCATGAGCAGTACCTAGCCTTGGCGTTAAAATAGATGCAGTCCCAGGACGATTAAATCAAACATCATTTATTGTATCACGACCAGGTATTTATTATGGACAATGCTCTGAAATTTGCGGAGCAAACCACAGTTTTATACCCATTGTTATTGAAGCCATCCCTTTAGAACATTTCGAAAATTGATCATCATTAATACTTGAAGACTCCTCGCTAAGAAGCTAAATAGGGTTTAAGCATTAGCCTTTTAAGCTAAATACTGGTGATTCCCAACCACCCCTAGCGAAATGCCTCAACTCAACCCTTCTCCATGATTTGCCATTATAGTATTTGCCTGATTAGTTTTTTTAATCATTATCCCCCCAAAAGTAATAGCACACGTATATACTAATAACCCTTTACCACAAAATGCAAATTTCTTTAAAACAGAATCCTGAACTTGACCATGACATTAAGCTTATTTGACCAATTTATAAGCCCTGTAATACTAGGAATCCCGTTAATAGCATTAGCTTTGCTTCTACCTTGATTGCTAGTTTTAAAACCTTGCACACGATGATTAAATAATCGTTTTCTTACATTACAAAACTGATTTCTTAACTATTTTATAAAACAAATTTTTCTCCCTATAAATTTAAAAGGGCATGAGTGAGCAGTATTATTATCATCACTAATACTATTCCTAATTACTTTAAATATATTAGGTTTGCTACCTTACACTTTTACTCCCACAACACAACTCTCCCTCAATATAGCTTTTGCAGTCCCAATTTGACTCTCTACTGTCATCATCGGTTTACGTAATCAACCCACTCATGCTTTAGGACACCTTTTACCAGAAGGAACTCCCACTCTTTTAATCCCTATTTTGATTATTATTGAAACTATTAGCTTATTCATTCGTCCATTAGCACTAGGTGTTCGACTCACAGCCAACCTAACAGCAGGCCACCTTTTAATTCAACTAATTTCCACCGGTGCTTATATTATAATCTCTTTAATACCTACAATTGCAATTCTCACATCAATTCTTTTACTTTTACTTACCGTATTAGAAGTAGCCGTTGCTATAATCCAAGCATACGTATTTGTTCTGCTCTTAAGTCTTTACTTACAAGAAAACATTTAATGGCCCATCAAGCACACGCATACCATATAGTAGATCCAAGTCCTTGACCTCTAACAGGCGCAATCGCCGCCCTTCTTCTAACTTCAGGTTTAGCAATCTGAATACATTACCACTCTATTTCTTTATTAACTTTAGGTTTAATATTAATACTATTGACTATATATCAATGATGACGAGATATTATTCGTGAAGGAACTTTCCAAGGACACCATACACCCCCTGTACAAAAAGGCCTTCGTTACGGTATAATCTTATTTATTACCTCTGAGGTATTTTTTTTCTTGGGGTTTTTTTGAGCTTTTTATCACTCAAGTTTAGCTCCAACCCCAGAACTTGGAGGATGTTGACCTCCTACAGGTATCTTAACCTTAGACCCCTTTGAGGTACCATTACTGAATACCGCAGTTTTACTAGCTTCAGGTGTGACCGTTACCTGAGCCCACCATAGTATTATAGAAGGTAAACGAAAACAAGCTATTCAATCACTTGTATTAACTATTATTCTAGGTTTTTATTTTACAATTTTACAAGCTATAGAATATTATGAAGCCCCATTTACAATTGCTGATGGGGTATACGGCTCAACCTTCTTCGTTGCCACAGGTTTTCATGGATTACATGTAATCATTGGCTCTTCATTCCTAACTGTATGTTTATTACGACAAATTAATTTTCACTTCACCTCAGAACATCATTTTGGGTTTGAAGCTGCCGCTTGATATTGACATTTCGTAGACGTAGTATGACTCTTCCTTTATATTTCTATCTACTGATGAGGTTCATATCTTCCTAGTATAAAGTTAATACTAGTAACTTCCAATTATTAAAACCCAGTTAAAATCCGGGGGAAGATAATGAATATAATTGTAATTATTTTAATTATTTATATAACAATTTCAAGTATTCTTGCTTTAGTATCATTTTGATTACCTTTATTAAATCCAGATTATGAAAAATTATCCCCATATGAGTGTGGATTCGACCCTTTAGGATCAGCACGTCTTCCCTTCTCTATACGATTCTTTTTAATTGCTATTCTTTTTATCTTATTTGATCTAGAAATTGCTTTACTCCTTCCACTTCCATGAGGAAATCATCTTCCCTACCCCTTAATCTCTTTTACATGAGCTTCTTCAGTACTTATTTTACTCACCATCGGCTTAATTTACGAATGAATTCAAGGAGGTTTAGAATGAGCAGAATAGGTAATTAGTTTAAACAAAACATTTGATTTCGGCTCAAAAACTTATGGTTGAATTCCATAATAACCTAATGACACTTACTCTTTTTATTTTTACCTCAATATTTACATTAGGTCTAGCAGGTTTAACTTTTCATCGCACACATTTACTTTCAGCACTCTTATGCCTTGAAGGTATAATATTATCAATTTTTATTGCTTTATCTCTTTGAACTCTACAATTTAACTCAATCAACTTTTCGGCCTCTCCTTTACTTCTTCTAGCTTTCTCCGCTTGTGAAGCAAGTGTTGGGCTAGCTTTACTTGTTGCCACCACACGAACCCATGGTTCAGACCGAATTAATACCCTTAATTTATTACAATGTTAAAAATTCTTATACCTACAATTACATTACTCCTATCAATTTGATTTATACCTTTAAAAAATATTTGATCTTCTAGCTTAATATATAGTCTTATTATTGCACTAGCAAGCTTCAATTGAATCTCTCCTTCAACCTTAAGTAATTGATCACAATTAAATAGTTATATATCCACAGATCCTTTATCAACACCCCTTTTAATTCTTACTTGCTGATTACTCCCACTTATAATCTTAGCAAGCCAAAAACACATTTCAATTGAACCATTAATTCGACAACGAATATATATTTCTCTACTAATTTCTTTACAAATTTTTCTAATTTTAGCTTTCAGTGCAACAGAAGCAATTATATTTTATATTATATTTGAAGCAACTCTAATTCCTACCTTAATTATTATTACCCGCTGAGGCAACCAAATAGAACGACTTAATGCAGGAACATACTTTCTATTTTACACTCTAATAGGATCCCTACCCCTTCTAGTAGCACTACTCCTTCTTCAAAACTCAACAGGTACTTTATCTTTTTTTACAATAAATTATTCACCTCTTATTTCTACTATCCACTTTTCAGATAAAATTTGATGAGCCGGATGCTTATTAGCCTTTTTAGTTAAAATACCACTTTATGGAGCCCACTTATGACTTCCTAAAGCACATGTAGAAGCCCCTATCGCAGGATCTATAGTTCTTGCTGCTGTATTGTTAAAATTAGGAGGCTATGGTCTAATACGAATTATAATTATTCTAGAACCATTAACAAAAGAAATAATCTACCCATTTATTATTTTAGCATTATGAGGGGTAATCATAACAGGTTCAATCTGTTTACGACAAACAGATTTAAAATCTTTAATTGCTTACTCATCCGTAAGCCACATGGGTTTAGTTGCAGCAGGTATTTTAATTCAAACCCCATGAGGTTTCACAGGAGCATTAATTCTAATAATCGCCCACGGCTTAACTTCATCCGCCCTTTTCTGTTTAGCTAACACCAATTACGAACGAACACATAGCCGGACTATGATTTTAGCTCGGGGATTACAAACTATTCTCCCACTAATAACAATTTGATGATTTATATCAAGCCTCGCCAATCTTGCATTACCTCCCCTACCTAATCTTATAGGTGAACTAATAATTATCACATCCTTATTTAATTGGTCCCCTTGAACTTTAATTTTTACAGGTTTAGGAACCCTGATTACAGCTAGTTACTCATTGTTTATGTTTTTAATAACACAACGTGGCCCCCTTCCTAATCATATAATTATAGTTGACCCTTCATACACACGAGAACATCTACTTTTAGTTCTTCACCTAATCCCTTTAATTCTTCTAATTCTCAAACCTGAATTGATCTGAGGATGAACCACTTGTAGATATAGTTTAAACAAACATCAGGTTGTGATCCTGGTATTAGAGGTTAAAATCCTTTTATCCACCGAGGGTGGTATGATTACAACAATTTCTGCTAATTATTGTTCTCTTGGTTTAATTCCAAGACTCACTCGTTCAGCTCTTAAAGGATAACAGCTTATCCATTGGTCTTAGGAACCAAAAAGTCTTGGTGCAAATCCAAGTAATAGCTATGTATAATACTTCTTTAATTTTAACATCTAATCTTTTATGAATAATATTAATCTTAATTCAACCATTAATAAACACCATAAACCCACACTCATTACCATTAAACTGATCCAAAAAAGTTAAAACAGCCGTAAAAATAGCATTCTTTATTGCACTTTTACCACTAATAATTTTTATTGATCAAGGTTTAGAAACAGTAACTACCTCATGAGTCTGAACCAATACATTATTTGACATTAATATTAGTTTTAAATTTGATTTCTATTCAATTATTTTTACACCTATTGCTTTATACGTAACTTGATCTATTCTAGAATTTGCCTTATGGTATATACACTCAGATAATTTTATCAACTACTTCTTTAAAAACCTTCTAATTTTTTTAGTTGCCATAATTATTCTTGTAACAGCAAACAACCTTTTTCAACTATTTATTGGTTGAGAAGGGGTTGGTATTATATCATTCTTACTAATCGGATGATGATATGGACGAGCCGACGCCAACACAGCCGCCCTTCAAGCCGTAATTTACAATCGAGTTGGTGATATTGGACTAATCCTATCTATAGCATGAGTAGCCCTTAATTTAAACTCATGAGAAATTCAACAAATTTTTATGATTTCAAATCAAATAGATTTAACTTTACCTTTAATAGGTTTAATTCTCGCTGCAACTGGTAAATCAGCACAATTTGGACTCCATCCCTGATTACCTTCAGCCATAGAAGGCCCTACCCCAGTTTCAGCATTACTCCACTCAAGCACAATAGTTGTCGCAGGAATTTTCCTATTAATTCGACTTAACCCTATATTAGAAAATAATAAAATCGCACTTTCTTTATGCCTTTGTTTAGGAGCACTTACAGCATTATTCACAGCCACTTGTGCTCTTACACAAAACGATATTAAAAAAATTATTGCTTTCTCTACCTCAAGTCAACTGGGCTTAATAATAGTTACAATTGGACTAAATCAACCCCAATTAGCTTTTCTCCATATTTGTACACACGCCTTTTTCAAAGCTATACTATTTTTATGCTCAGGATCAATTATCCATGCACTTAACGATGAGCAAGATATTCGAAAAATAGGAGGCATACATCATTTAACCCCATTAACTTCATCTTGTCTAACTATTGGAAGCCTAGCTTTAACAGGAATACCTTTTTTAGCAGGTTTCTTTTCAAAAGATGCAATTATTGAAGCATTAAATACATCTTACCTTAACGCCTGAGCCCTTACCCTTACCCTAATCGCAACCTCTTTTACCGCAGTATACAGCTTTCGTATTATTTACTTTGTTTCTATAGGACACCCACGCTTTTATTCCATCACACCTATTAATGAAACTAGCTCAGTAATTAAACCATTAAAACGATTAGCCTGAGGAAGTGTAATAGCTGGTTTTTTAATCTTCTCTAACATCTTACCTTTTAAAACCCCTATTATAACTATGCCTTCGGAAATTAAATTAGCCGCCATTACTGTAACATTAATAGGATTATTACTAGCATTAGAATTAGCGTCCATAACCTCCAAACAATTTAAAATTTTACCAAAGCTAATATACTTTAACTTCTCAAATATACTTGGATTTTACTCAATAGTAATTCACCGATTTACACCCAAAATAACACTTCTCCTAGGCCAAAACATCGCAAATCAGACTATTGATCAAACCTGATTAGAAAAAATTGGCCCTAAAACAGTAGTATCTTTAAATACTACTCCGTCTAATATGGTAGATAACATACAAAAAGGGTTTATTAAAACATATTTAGCTTTATTCTTCATTACCCTTTTTATTTCAACTTTAGTATTACTTTAAACCAAACGTAGCACACCTCGATTTGTCCCCCGTGTTAATTCAAGAACAATAAATAATGTTAATAATAAAACCCACGCCCCAATCAACAATAATCACCCGCCATTAAAATATATTAAAGCTACTCCAGCTATATCCCCTTGGAAAGTATTTAAATCACACAAATTATCTCACAAAACTAACGGCCCATCAAAATAGTTTAACTGAAAAAGTAAACCAACCAGTACTACCCAAAATATATAAAACATTATCAAACTAATTACGTAACTACTTCCTAAACCTTCAGGAAAAGGTTCGGCTGCTAATGCAGCCGAATAACCAAAAACTACTAACATACCACCTAAATAAATTAAAAATAAAATTAAGGATAAAAAAGAACCTCCAAAATTAGCTAACAATCCACAACCCGCCCCAGCGACCACAACAAGACCTAAAGCAGCAAAATACGGTGAAGGGTTTGAAGCAACAGCCGCTAAACCTAAAACTATACCAAATAAGCATAAATAAATAATATAAATCATGATTTCTACCAGGATTTTAACCAGGACTAATGATTTGAAAAACCATCGTTGTTATCAACTATAGAAACTTATGGCCAATATACGAAAAACCCACCCATTACTTAAAATTGCAAATGATGCTTTAATTGATCTCCCCACCCCCGCAAACATTTCAGCCTGATGAAATTTTGGTTCTTTACTTGGTTTATGTTTAATTACACAAGTTCTTACAGGACTATTCTTAGCAATACACTACACATCAGATATCTCCACCGCATTCTCTTCAGTAGTTCACATTTGTCGAGATGTAAACTATGGCTGATTAATCCGCAACATTCATGCTAATGGAGCATCATTTTTTTTCATTTGTATCTATTTACATATTGGGCGAGGCTTATATTATGGCTCATACCTTTATAAAGAAACATGAAATGTAGGAGTAGTTTTACTCCTTCTTGTAATAATAACAGCTTTTGTAGGCTATGTTCTCCCTTGGGGACAAATGTCTTTCTGAGGTGCTACAGTAATTACCAACCTCCTCTCAGCAGTTCCTTATATTGGAAATGATTTAGTACAATGAATCTGAGGTGATTTTTCAGTTAACAATGCCACTCTCACCCGATTTTTTGCCTTCCATTTCTTATTTCCATTTGTAATTATAGCTATGACTATAATTCACTTAATCTTTCTTCATGAAACAGGCTCCAATAACCCAGCAGGTATTAACACAGATTCTGATAAAATCTCTTTCCACCCTTACTTTTCTTACAAAGACTTATTTGGTTTTACCCTAATAATTATATTCCTTGTAACTATCTCTCTTTTTTCCCCAAATCTTTTAGGAGACCCCGAAAACTTCACGCCTGCTAATCCATTAGTAACCCCTCCTCACATCAAACCGGAATGATATTTCCTCTTCGCTTACGCGATCTTGCGATCCATTCCAAATAAGTTGGGAGGTGTTATCGCCTTACTTGCCTCAATCCTAGTATTAATTCTGGTTCCCTTACTACACACGTCAAAACAGCGATCTCTTACATTCCGTCCCTTAAGCCAAACACTTTTCTGATTTTTAGTAGCAGATGTTATTATTCTTACTTGAATTGGAGGTATACCTGTTGAACACCCTTATATTATTATTGGTCAAATTGCATCAGTATTATACTTTTCAATTTTTCTATTTCTTATACCAGTACTAAGCTTGGTTGAAAACAAAATGCTTCAATGAGACTGTATTAGTAGCTTAAATGTTAAAGCATCAGTCTTGTAAACTGAACAACAAAGGTTAAAATCCCTTCTAATGCTCAAAGAAAAAGGGTTTTAACCTCTACCCCTAACACCCAAAGCTAGGATTCTAAACTAAACTATTCTTTGACCGGACTCCGCCAATCCGTGCCCTCTTCGTGCCTCTTTTTTGACCGGACTCCGCCAATCCTTTACCCTAAAAAAATGGGAATTATTGCATATATGTATAAACACCATTAAACGAATTTAATCATTTCTTATTTTGATCTTTAAACATATATGAATAATCACCTAGAATTCTTACAAACATTCAAGATATAATACTTGATGAATGTGCAGCAAGGACACATCCTATGTTTAATTCTTTTTCTACCTATTGGCTGTTCGTTAAATTCACATATACCAGGACTCAAGATCTCTGCAAGTCACTACAGATGCACAGTAAGAGACCACCATCAGTTGATTTCTTAAGGTTAATAGTCATTGATGGTCAGGGGCGGAAATCGTGGGGGTCGCACTTAGTGAATTATTCCTGGCATTTGGTTCCTATTTCAGGGCCATCAATTGATAATCACT